GTAATATTAGTATAATTTTGTTATTATTTTTAATTTTCGATTAAAAGATTATATATTATAGATAGATTTTATTTAGTCTTCTAAACTATTTTTGGGTTTTACTCGTCTATTTTTATTATTTTTTGTTTTTTTTTTTATGTTGTTTTTAAGTTTTATTAATTTTTGTGTGTTGGACTATATTGTTTGATGGAGAGTTTTTGTTATCTGCACTTTTGTTTTTGTTTTTTTAACAATTGGTGGTGGTAGAACTTCTTGTTTAGTTAATTATTATGTTATTCAGGAGGTTTGTGGTTATTATTTTTTGGTTTTTGATAGTTGGAAATTTCAGTTTTTTTTTCTTATATTGAAGTCTGGATCTGCTCCTTTTCATTTTTGATTGTTTAGTGTTTTGTCAAATTTAAAGGGTTGATCTATTTTATGGTTTTTAACTTTGCAGAAATTACCTTATTTTGTAGTTTTATTGAATTTTTGTAGGGATTTTTTTTTTTTATTTTTGTTTTTTGGTATGATTTTTTGTTATGTTCATTTTTTTTTGTTACGTAATTTTTTGGATATAGTTGTTATTGGTTCTACTGAGTCTTTTAATTGATTGTTATTGCTGGGGATATTTTCTTTTAATGAGGTTTTTGTTTTGTTTTTTTTTTATTATTTTGTTATGTTTTTAATTATTTCTTATATTTATAATAGTGGTATTAATTTTATTAGTTTAGAGATGTTGATGATTTTTTTTAATGTTCCTTTGAGTTTAACTTTTTTTTTGAAGGTTTTGTTATTGTTTGGCACTTCTAGTATGGTTGGGTTTTTTTATTTTTTTTTGTTGTTATTTATGTGTTTAATATCTTTGGGTGTTAGTTATTTGTTTTTTTGTGTCTCTATGATTGGTTTCAATTTTGGTTTGAAATATTATGATTATTTTTTTTATTTATTGTTTTGTATTGGTTTGTTATCTGTTTTTTGCTGTTTTAGTTTAATTTTTGTTAAAATTTCTAACTTGTAATTAGAAGATTGATTTCAGTTTGTATTTGTTTTTTTTTATTGTTTTGTTATTTTTTTTTAGTCCTTTTTTGTTTTTTGTTTTTTTTTCTATTTTTGTTTTATTAGGTTTTTTTGATTATTCTTGGTGTGGTTGTTTTTTTTTTTTTGATTCTTTTAATTTTGTTTTCTTATCTTTTATGAGTGTATTTATTTTAGGTTTTATTTGTGTTTCTGAGGTTTTGGGTGGCTTAGTTTTTTATAGTTGTCTTATTGTTTTTTTTAGTGTTTGTTTTTTTTTTTCTGGAAGTTTTTTGATTTTATATATTTTTTACGAATTAACTATGCTGCCTGTTTTATTTTGTTTATTAGGTTATGGTCGTCAGGTTGAGAAGATCAGGGCTTGTTATTATTTGGTATTTTATACCTTATTTTTTGGTATACCATTTTTGTTTTTTTTTAGCCATGTTTTTAATTTTTTTAATTTTGTTTATTATGATTTTTTTATATCTTTTGAGTTGGTTTTTTTGTTAAGTTTATGTTTTTTGGTTAAATTTCCTGTATATTTTTTGCATGCTTGATTACCTAAGGTTCATGTTGAATCTCCCACTAGAACTAGTATAGTTTTAGCTGGAGTGATATTGAAATTAGGTGGAGCCGGTATTTACCGTATTAGGAAATCTTTGAATTTTTTTGGTTTTGAATTATTAGTTTTTTTTTCTTTAATTGGGATAGTTTTTTGTTCTTTTATTTGTATTTTTCAAAGTGATTGTAAGTCTTTGGCTGCTTATTCTTCTATTTGTCATATAGGATTTGTTTTATTATCTGAGATTAGTATATTGTATTACGGCAAGTCTATAGCTTTAATTATGATATTATCTCATGGATATACTTCTGTTTTGATATTTTATTTTATTGGTGAGTTTTATCATATTGCTAGAAGTCGATTAGTTTATTATTTGCGAGGTTATTTTAGTATTAATTTGTTGTTTTGTTTGATTTTTTGTTTAACTATGATTTCTAATTTTGGTTTTCCTAGTTCTATTTCTTTTTTTTCTGAGTATTTAATATTAAATTGGTTTAGTTCTGTTTTTTATTTTAGTGTTTTTTTTCTTTTTATTTATTATTTAGTTTCGTTTTATTATTCTATTTATGTTATGGTTTGTTTTATGGTAGGCAATAAAGTTAGGTATGTTTGTGATAGCCGGGCTGTTGTTTGTTTACCTTTAATTTTTATGGTTTATAATTTTTTTTGGTTTATTTTTGTTATTTAATATGAATATTTTTTGTGGTATGACTTTTGGTAATGTATTAAAGCAGAGGATTATTAATACTGTTAATCATAAGACTATTGGTACTTATTATATTGTTTTAGGTTACTGGGCAGGCTTAGGTGGATCTTTATTATCTATAATTATTCGTTTTGAGCTCTCTAGGCCTGGTGGTTATTTGTTTTTTGGTAGTGGTCAAGTATATAATTCTGTTTTAACTATGCATGGGGTTTTAATGATTTTTTTTATAGTGATGCCTATTTTGATCGGCGGTTTTGGTAATTGAATATTACCTGTTATACTTGGTGCTCCAGAGATGGCTTTTCCTCGGGTAAATGCTTTATCTTTTTGGTTTACTTTTGTGGCTTTGTTGATGGTTTATCAGTCTTTTTTTATTGGTGGTGGACCAGGAAGTAGTTGAACTTTTTATCCTCCTTTAAGAGTAGAGGGTCAGCCAGAAGTTTCTTTAGATGTTATAATTTTGGGGTTGCATACTGTAGGGATTGGTTCTTTGTTTGGTGCTATTAATTTTATAGTTACTACTCAAAATATGCGTTCTGTTGCTGTCACTTTAGATCAGGCAAGTATATTTGTTTGGACTTCTTATTTGACTTCTTTTTTGCTGGTGTTATCTGTTCCAGTTTTGGCAGGTTCTTTGTTGTTTTTACTGTTTGATCGTAATTTTAATACTTCTTTTTATGATACTAAAAATGGTGGTAATCCATTATTGTATCAGCATTTATTTTGGTTTTTTGGGCACCCAGAAGTTTATGTTATTATTTTACCTGTCTTTGGTATTATTAGTGAGGCTGTTTTGTTTCTAACTGACAAGGATCGTTTATTTGGTCAAACTAGTATGACTTTTGCTTCTATTTGAATTGCTGTTCTAGGTACATCTGTTTGAGGTCACCATATGTATACAGCTGGTTTGGATATTGATACTCGTACTTATTTTAGAGCTGCCACTATAATTATTGCTATTCCTAGAGCTGTGAAAATTTTTAATTGGTTGGGTACTTTTTTTGGTTCAAACCAAAAAATGCAGCCGTTATGATGCTGAACTTATAGTTTTATTTTTCTTTTTACTGTTGGTGGTTTAAGTGGAATTATTTTGAGAGCGGCTAGCTTAGATGTGGTGTTACATGATACTTATTATGTTGTAGCTCATTTTCATTACACTTTAAGTTTGGGAGCTGTTTATGGTATTTTTTGTGGATTTTGTTTATGGTTGCCTTATATGTATGGTGTCTCTTTCGATGGTTTGTTGATGATTGCTATTTTTTTTTGTTTTTTTATTGGTACTAATATGACTTTTTTTCCTATGCATTTTGCTGGCATACAGGGAATACCTCGTAAGGTTTTAGATTATCCTGATTGCTATTCTATGTTTCAAGTTTTTTCTTCTTTAGGTTCTGTTATTACTTTTATTGGCTTTATATTATTTAATTATTTGATGATTGATTCTATTTTTTTTTCTCGTTTTTTAGGTATTTCTTTCTATAATGGTCATAGTCCTTCTTATGTCTCTAATGTCCCTCCTCTACCTGATTCTTTTTTGGAAGATATTTTAGGTTATGGTCTATGTTGAAAGGTTTTTTGTAAGAATACCCCTAGTTATAGATACCGTCGTGTTGGTTATGGTTATTATAGTAAGTAGTTGTAGATTTAGGTTAAATTTTTAAACTTTTAGTTTTCAAAACTAAAGATTTTATTCTATTTTTTAAAGTTATAGAATTTTTTATTTTGGATTTTTTGACTTTTTTGTTATATTTTTTTTATTTTAGTTTTTTTTTATCTATTTTATTTTTTTGCTTAAGTTTTTTAGATTGGGATCCTATGAAAAGTTGCATCATGATATGTTTAGGTATTTTATTTATAAGTTGTTATATTTCTTTGGGTGTTCATGTGTGATATTCTTATTTTATTGTATTGATTTTTTTGAGTGGTATTTTTTCTTTGTTAACTTATTTTTGTAGTATTTCTGGCTGTAATTATTATTATAATTATGGCTATTTTTTTGTTGTTTTTATTTTTTTTTGTTTTTTGTTTTTTATTTTTTTTGATTATGATTTTTTTTTTTTTAATTTTGATTATGATTTTTTAAGTATTTGCTATGATTTTAATTTTTATTATGTTTTTTGGGTGGTTTTGATTTTATTTATTTTATTAAGTTTAATTAGATTTAATTTGGGTTGTGATAGGTTTATACGTGGTTTGTAAAATATTAAATAGATTTTACTATATCTGATTACGGCTCAGCTAGAATAATATTTTTTTTTTTGGATTTAGTTTAAATTAAAATTTCTTTTTTTGGATTAGAAGATTTTTTCCAAAATTTTAGTTGGTTTTTTAAATTCTTTAATTTTTCTTCCTGCTAGTTTTAGTTTAAGTTATATATGAAATTTTGGGAGTATGTTGGGTATTATGTTAATATCCCAAATTATTACTGGTTTTTTTTTAACTTTTTACTATACAGCTGGTGATGCTTTTAGTAGAGTTCAGTATATTATATTTGAAGTTAATTTGGGTTGGCTTGTTCGTATCATGCACTCTAACGGTGCTTCTATATTTTTTTTATTTATTTATTTACATATTTTTAAGGGATTAATTAATAGTAGCTACCGCCTCTCTAGTGTTTGAATTAGTGGTATCGCTATGTATTTAGTTTTAATAGGCATTGCATTTACTGGGTATGTTTTAATTTGGGGTCAAATAAGATATTGAGCAGCGGTTGTTATTACTAGTCTGATAACTTCTGTACCTTATTTAGGTAAGTATATAGTATGGTGAATTTGGGGGAGATTTAGTGTTTGTGAAAATACCTTGAAATTTTTTTATTCTATTCATTTCATTTTTCCTTGGTTGTTGTTGGTCATGGTTATTTTTCATTTATTTTTTTTACATTTTACTGGGTCTAGTTCTAGGTTATATTGTCATGGCGATTATGATAAGATTCATTTTTTTCCTAGTTATTGATTTAAGGACGGTTTTGATATTTTTTTTTATTTTTTTTTAGTTTTATTTAGTTTGTATTTTTCTTTTAATTTAAGTGATCCAATAATTTTTGTTGAGTCTGATTCAATAGCTAGACCAGCCCATGTGGTCCCTGAATGATATTTTTTGTTTGCTTTTACTATTTTACGTTCTGTGCCTAATAAATTGTTTGGTGTTGTTTTAATGTTTGGGTCTATTTTTGTTTTATTGGTTTTTATTTGATTTAATAATTATCAAGCTATGATGGACAATATTTTATATTTTTTATCTATATGTTTTGTTTGGGTTTTTTTTTGGTTGACTTGGGCCGGTCATTATCCCACTGATTATCCATTTAGTTATTTTAATTTGATTTGTACTATTTTTTATTTTATTTTTATTTTTTTTATATGTTTTGTTAATTTTTTAAGTTTTAAATTATTTAGTTATATTTTTAGTATAATAAGTATTGTAAATTTAGAATTTATAGGTAAAAAATATAATTTTTTTAAAATTTCGCAAGTATCATAAAATGGAGTTTAGTTATTACCCTATTATATTTGGGCTAGGTGTGTTAGGTATTGATTTTGGATTAGTTTTGTTTATGAGTATAGGTATTTTTTGTTCTTTTTTTATTTGTCTTTTATATCTTTTATATGTTTCCTTTTTATGGATAAAGGATGTCTTTTTGGAGGATGTCAGTGGTCAGTACTCTTTTTATGATTATCGGATATTTAGTCAAGGGTTTCGTTTATTTTTATTTAGTGAATTGACTTTATTTTTTTCTATTTTTTGAACTTTTTTGGATTCTTCTCTGTGTCCTTTGACTTGGTTGGGTGGGGTTTGATCTCCTGTTGGCATTTTGTCTCCTGATTATTTAGGCATTAACGGTATGGCTAGTTTATTTTTAATAATAAATAGTCAGGTTTTGAAGTACTCTCGACGTTATTTATGTTTAAATGTCAATAAGTGTGAAAATTTATTATTATTATGTATTTTTATTGGTTCTTTTTTTTTATGTTTTCAATTTTTTGAGTATAGCCATAATTGTTTCGTAATGAATGATAGAATTTATGGCAGAGTTTTTTATATCGGAACTGGTTTGCATGGAAGTCATGTATTGATTGGTGTTTGTTTTCTTATTGTTAATTTTTTTCGTGCTAAATTACATAATTTTAATTGGTATCATACTCAAGCTTATGATATGTCTATTGACTATTGACGGTTCTTAGAATGAATGTGAGGTATTATATTTTGTTTATTATATGTTTGAGGTTCTTAATTTTTAATTGTAAGATATCTGTTTTACTTCATTATTTTTTATAGCTTATTTTTAATGATGATTTTTTTAATTATTTCTTCTTTTTTTTTTTTTTTGGTTTTTTTATTTTTTGTACGTTCAATATAATTATGAATAATTATTAGTAATTATTTAAAAATAATTACTAAATTAAATACAATTCTCAGAGTATTATAACATTAAAGTTATAATACTCTGTTAGAATTGTATTTATTTAATAGACCAACTACTTAAATTACTAACTAAAGATTATTTTTTTACTATAGTGTATATATTATAAAGTTATTATATTTGATTTGCAATCTTAAGATTTTTATACACTATGGCTTTTTAGTATAATAAGTATATTCGTTTTAAGCGCGGCTGGTTTTAAGCTATTAGAATTTTAAGTATAATTTTTTTTGTATAACTAATTGTTGATTAGTAGGTTAAAGATTCTTAAATATGGTAGGATAATTTTTAAGTCTGTGAGATTCATATTTTCGAGGTTTACCGTATTTAAAGGATTATTTTAAATTTAGAATTTTTGACTCTTAATCAAAAGGTTTATTCTTTAGGTATTTTTATTTTTTTTTTGTTTTTTGTATTTTGTTTTTAAATATAATTATCTAATTTTTGTTTTGCTTGGTATTGAATTGTTGTTTTTTTCTTTACTTGTTTATTATATTTTTTTTTTTAATTCTATTGTTTTTTTTTATTTTTTGTGTTTTGGACTTATATCCGGGGTTGTTGGTTTAGTTATTTTTTTTTTTAGTGTTAAAAGTTTTGGTGTTGATAAGGTTATGTTTTATTTTTAATAATATTAAGTTTGATTTTGGTTTTGGTTGTATTAAGATAATATTACTTATTTTTAGTTTATTTAATGTGTAATTTTTTGTTCACTGGTAGTTTTTTGATTGTTTTATAAGTGTTCCAGAATAATCGGCTATACATTTTAATTTTTAACTCTATTTGTTGTTTTGTCTTTTTTTATTTTTATATTTTTATGTTATTTTTGTAAAATGTTTTAGTTTTTTTTATTATTTGAAGAGACAATTAAAATTTGGTTTTTGAACTGGATTAGTACCCAGGTAATCAAAATTAATTAATTCGGGAGTAAAGTTTTATTTAAACCGAAAAAATATTGACTGACTTTGGATTTTTCTTTGGAATATGCGTATGGAGAGCCCTCCTTTTTAGTTAACTCTATTGGCACATGTATGATTGTTTAGTTTTTATTTTATTTGTAATGCTTTTATGTTTTGTCATTTAAAACAGATATATATTTGGCTTATGGGTTTGTGATCGTGTATTACTATTATTAATTTTTTTTGGATTATTTTTTTATTTTTTTTTGAAATTGGAAAAGAAAGTAATTTTTTTTTTATATATTAATGAATTTAATAAACAAAGTGGTACAAACCATCCGTCAATGGCCTATAGGGGCGTAAGTTGTAGTATGGTAGAGGTAAGGAAACTTGTCTCTATTTTTTAAAGTATTAGTTTATATTAGAATAAAGAATTGTAAATTCTTTGGATTTTACTTTGTTTATTTTTTATTATATTGGTATTTTTCTTATAATTATTTTTATTTTACAAGCCATTGCTTTTTTAACTTTAATAGAACGTCATTTTTTGGGTGGCACTCAGTGTCGTATTGGTCCCAATAAAGTTGGTTACTCTGGTATTTTTCAGGCGTTGTTTGATGGTCTTAAATTATTAAAGAAAGAACAGCTTTTTTTTTATTTTTCTTCATGACTATCTTTTTTATTGATGCCTGTTTGTAGTTTTATTTTGATGATTTTTTTTTGGTTTACTTTGCCTTATTTTTTTGTTTTTATGTCTTTTGATTATTCTGGTGTTTTTTTATTTTGCTTAATGGGGGTTTCTGCGTATTTTATTATGCTATCTGGAATTTTTAGTGGTGGTAAGTATTCTTTTATTGGTGGTTTACGGGCTTGTGCTCAAAGTTATTCTTATGAAATTGCTTTTTCTGTCTATTTACTTATTTTTCTGCTTTTTAATAAGAGTTTATGCTTGTCTTTTAGTTTTTGTTTGTTTTTTTTTTTTATTTTTTTACCTTTTTTTTGTTTAGTTTTGATTGATTTACATCGTGCCCCTTTCGATTTGTCTGAATGTGAGAGAGAGCTAGTTAGAGGTTTTAATGTTGAATATTCTAGTGTTGGTTTTGCCTCATTATTTTTGGGCGAATATGGCAATTTGTTATATTTTAGTTGTTTAACTTCTAGTTTGTTTTTTGGTATAAGATTTTTTTTTTTTTACGTTGTTGTTTGTTTGATTATTTTTTGTCGTAGTGCTTACCCTCGTTTTCGTTTTGATGTTTTAATATATATTTGTTGATTTTTATTTTTACCTATTGGTTTTTATTTTTTTGGTTTTTCTTTTGTTGTTTTTATGTTGTGCTTATATAGTTTAATTTTTTTTTGAATAATATTTTGAAAAGATATAGGTTTTTTAAGCGATTTTATTATTTATTATTTGATTTTTGATACTGTTTTATTTGTTTTATATGGAGTTGTTGAAGTTTGGTTATCTAGGTTTTTTGGGTTATTTTTTTAATTTTTTAGTGAGTGGTTTTAGCCATCAGGGTGTTCAATCTAGTTTTTTTTTTAAATTTATAGTATTTTTTCTTACTATGTTTTGATTTTGCGGGTTGGTTTTTCCATTATTTAGTCCTTGGGCTAGTGTCGGTTTTTTATTTTTTATTACTAATTTTTCTTGACTGGGAGTCCGTACTTTTACTTTGGCTATTGATAGGTTTATGGTTTGTTTTGAAGATGATCATTCTTGAGAATGAGTTTCTAGGTTAGTTATATTTTTTTCTCATTGGTTAAGATTTTTGATGAGTGGTGTGGCTTTAACTTTGCGTATTAGTATTATTTTTTTGATTGGTCATTTTTTAATATTTACTATTTTAGATTTGGGCTTTTTCTTTTCTTTCTTTTCTTTATTGTTTATTATACCTGTTGAATTGTTTTTTGCTTTTTTGCAAAGTTATATTTTTTTAACTTTGATTTGTATGTTTTTATTAAATATAATTTAGTTTTAATTTATTATAGTAGTTTAAGTTAAGAATTTTGTTTTGATAGGACAATGGTTTGTTATAATTTTTTTTTTTTTTTGGCTTTTTAGTATTTTTGGTATTTTTGTTTTCCAAACAAAAGGATTTTAAGCTAATAATTTATTTACAAAATTATGTTTTTCCTGTTCCTAGTAATTCTTATGTTTTCTGTTGTTATTTTATCCATAATTATTATTCTCATGTTATTTTTTTTGGTTTTTTTATTATATTTTTGGTAAGTTTTGGTTTGTATTTTTATGGCAATTCTTTTAAGTTCAATTTAAAGCGTAGTGATAGTCGTATAATTGAGTTAATTTTGCAAGTTTTAGTTGTTAATTTTTTGGTTATCATAGCTGGACCTGGGTTTTGGTTGATCCAATATCAAGGTCGTATGTTTCGTCAGTCTGAATTAACTTTAAAGGTTATCGGTCATCAGTGATATTGAAGTTATGAATATGGTGACGATAGTAGATTAGTTTTTGATTCTTTTATAAAGCCTGTAGATGATTTAAGTTTGGGTGATTTTCGGCTATTTGATGTTGATAATCGTTGTGTCCTACCTATTGGTGTTAACATCGGGCTGTATTGTACTTCTAGGGACGTGATTCATTCTTTTGCTGTACCTAAGTGTTTTGTTAAGATGGATGCCTTGAATGGTTTATTGACTAAAATTACTTTTAATTTTTCTTGTTGTGGTTTGTTTTATGGCCAATGTTCTGAGATTTGTGGTGCCAATCACAGTTTTATGCCCATTGCTTTGGAGTTGACTTCTTTGGAGTGTTGGAAAGCTTGGTCTTTAGGATATTTATTGGGTTAAATTCTTAGTTTAATTTTTAAATATTTAGTTGTGGTCTAAAAGATTTTTGGAATTTTAATTATTTTTTAATTTTATTTTTTGGTATTGCATATCAATAGAAGTTTTTATCATAATTTATGAATAATAGAAATAAAGTGTCAAGGTTTTATAATTTTTTATTTTTACGAAATTAATTATAATTATAACTTTGTATTGATATAACGTACTTTTATTTCTGTTTTTTTTTATATTTATAGTTAAGTTATATTTCCATTTTATATAGTTTTAATATAATTTTTTTTTAAATGTTGTTTATTTTGTTTAAATATTTATTTTTTTTTTTTTTTTTTTTTTTTTGGTTAATTTTTTAATTAATTTATTCTTTTTATTTTAGTAATTTTTTTTTGTTTTGTATTATTTTTGTTTTTTAATTTTATTTTTGAACTAGATTTGTTGTTAAATGTTTATTAAAAACTTAGGTTTTTTTTTAAAGTTGTCTTCTGCTCTATGATTTTTTTAAATGGCAGCCTTAGCGTGATGGCATCAAAGTAGCGTAAGTGATTTGTTTTTTTATTGTTTTCAAGTATGAATGGAGTTTTTAGCAATTTTTTTGTTTATATTTTATTTGAATTATTTTTTTTATTAAAAATTATTGATTGTAATATTACAAAGATAAGTCTTCGGAAATTTTGTTTTAGTATTTGATTTTTTTTTTGTTTTTTACTAATATTTTCTTGGGGATGGAATTTAATAAATTTTTTTTACTATTTTTATTTTTAAAAATTACTCCGGAGTTAACAGGGTTGTGGACATCTAAATAGTTTTTTTATATTAGTGTGCTGCGCTACATCGATGTTGTATATTTTTTATGAAAAGAGAGAGAATTTTTTTTTTTGAGACTGTTCTTCTTGTATAAAAAATGAACTTGATATTAGTTTAGTTCGTCGTGAGACAGAGCGGTTTATCTTGTATATTTATTTGTTTTTATCGGGATAAGTACGAAAGGAAAATTATGAAGGTTAATATTTATGATCTTTTTATTTTTATGGAATTTATTCTTTTTTTAAATCTTATTATTGTTTTTTTTTTTTCTTTTTTAGTTCCTTTTTTTATATATTTTTTTTCTATAGTTTTTTCTTATAAATTTGTTGATTTTGGCAAATTAAGTTCTTATGAGTGTGGTTTTGATTTATCTTTGAGGGTTCGGGATAGTTTTAGTGTTGTTTTTTTTTTAATTGTTTTGATTTTTGTTGTTTTTGAATTGGAGGTTATTATTTTTATTATTTTAATTCAGGGTGATTTTTATGGTATTTTTTCTTTTTTTTTGTTTTTTCTTTATGTTGTTTTTAGTTTTTATATGGAATGGTATTTTGGGAAGTTATTGTGATGTTTTTAGGTTTGTAGTATAATTTAATATAGGTGATTGCAGATCATTTGATTTTTAACCTTGAGTTAATTTTTTTTAAGTTTTGAAAACTTTTTTTAGGTTTTGCCTTTAACTTTGCTGAATTAGTTTAATTTTTAAAATAAAATGTTTGGGGCTTTTAGATTTTTTTCAGTTTTTTTTAAAAGATTTAGTATATTTTAGTATAGCTTATTGTCTGTTAGCTGGTTTTGGTCTTTTAGCTTTTTAGTTTATTTTTTGAATTTTTTATTTACGATAAAAGGGTTTTTAAGCTTTTTTTATTATTTGTCTGGTATATTCTTATTTTTTATTTTTTTTTAATTTTTTTAATTTTGTTACTTCCTTATGGTAAGTGAATTTATGTTTGTGGTTTTAGTGATTTTTTTAGTTTTGTTTTTACTTATAATTTTGAAATTTGTTTATTTTTTTTTGTTTTGTTGTTGGTTTCTTTTATAGTTTTTGTATATGGTTCTTTTTATATGCAGGGTGCTTCTCGTTTGTTTTATTTTTTTTTTTTTTTATTTTTGTTTGTTTTAAGAATAGGTGGATTGATTGTTTTTAGAGGTAGTATTATTTTAGTTTTAATTTTTTGGGATTTTTTGGGTGTTAGTAGTTTTTTTTTGGTTTTGTTTTATAATAATGTAGTTTCTCGTAGTAGATCTATAAGTACTGTTTTTACTAATCGTATTGGGGATTTTTGTATTTTTTTATTTTTTAATGGTTTTATTTTTTTTTCTGTTGGTGTTTTTTCTTATCAGTTTTTTAGTTCTTTATTAGTTTTTATGTTATTTATTTCTGCTTTTGTTAAGGGTGGACAATATCCTTTTGGCAGTTGGTTGCCTAAGGCCATAGCTGCCCCTACTCCTGTTAGTTGTTTAGTTCATAGTAGCACTTTGGTTACTGCCGGCGTTATGTTGATGGATTGTTATTTTTATGTTTGTTTAAATTCTGATGTTTTGACTTTTGTTTTTTATGTCGGGTTTTTTACTATAGTTTTTTCTGGATTATGCGCACTGGTTGAGCAGGATGCAAAGAAGGTTGTTGCTTTGAGCACTATGTCTCAAATTGGTTTTTGTTTTTTGGCTATTGGTAGCGGGTTACATTATATTTCTTTTATTCATATAATTAGGCATTCTTTTTTTAAGAGTTTATTATTTATGCAAATTGGGTATTTGATCTATATTAATTGTGGTAACCAGGATTACCGTGGTTATTCTTATTTAGGTATTTGTGCTCCGATTTTAGTTCAATTGCAGGTTTTTGTGTCTGTAGTTTGTTTATGTGGCCTACTTTTCACTAGTGGTTGTTGTAGTAAGGAGTATTTTATGTCTCGTTTTTATTATAGTTCTTTCAATTTTTTTTTGGTTTTCTTTTATTTTTTTGGTGTTTTTTTAACTTTTTGTTATTGTTATCGTATGATATATTTGTTTCGTGTAGGGTGTTCTTTTTTTGACTATGTTGGTTTTTCTAGTAAGTTGTTTTATTATTCTTGTTTTTTGCTGGTTTTTTTTTCTGTTGTTTTTACTTTTTGATGAATTTCTGGTATGATAGGTTTGGTTTTTGTTTTTAATCGTTTTGAGTTTTTGGTGGGTTTTTTTTATTTGTTTTTTATTTATTGTTTTTTTAATTATGTTTTTCGTTATGTTGTTATTGAATTTGTTAATAAGTATTTTATAGATTCTTATTCTTTTTTTATTTATAAATTTGTTCCTAATTTTTTTTATTTTGATGTTTTTATTTTAGGTTTTAATTATTTTTTTGTGGGATTGTTTCGTTTGTTTTCTTTTTTTTTTTTTTCTTTGTTTCGTGGGTTTTATCATGTTGCTGTTTTATTAGTTTTTTTTTTTATGGTATCTTTTTTGTTTTTTTAGTTATTTTT